GTTGATGTAGCTTAAATGAAAAGCGTAGCACTGAAGATGCTAAGATGAGCCCTCATAAGCTCCAACAACACAAAGGCCTGGTCCCAACTTTAACATCAATTACAGCTTAAATTATACATGCAAGTACCCGCGCCCCTGTGAAGACACTTTCTTTTTCCTGCTTTGGGAAAGAAAATTGGCATCAGGCACACCTCTAGGTGGCCCAAAACGCCCAGCTACGCCACACCCCCAAGGGAATTCAGCAGTGATAAACATTAAGAAATAAGCGAAAGCTTGACTTAGTTATAGCTATATTAGAGCCGGTAAAACTCGTGCCAGCCACCGCGGTTATACGAGAGGCTCAAATTGATGACCAACGGCGTAAAGAGTGATTAGAGAACAACCAACTAAAGCTGAAAATACCCTAGGCCGTAATACGCTTCCCGGGGAGAGAAAACCTAAAACGAAAGTAGCTTTAATAAACTTGAATTCACGACCCTTGAGAAACAAACCGGGATTAGATACCCCGCTATGCTCAACAGTAAACAAAGATGGCAACATACAATTACCATCCGCCAGGAAATTACGAGCACATTCTATTTTTATGCTTGAAACCCAAGGGACTTGACGGTGCCTTAGACCTACCTAGAGGAGCCTGTCCCGCAACCGATAACCCCCGTTAAACCTAACCACCTCTTGCCACACCAGTCTATATACCGCCGTCGCCAGCTTACCTTGTGAAAGTAAAATAGTAAGCTAAATGAGATATTTAACCCAGAACGTCAGGTCGAGGTGTAACACACGAGGTGGGGAAAGATGGGCTACATTTTCTGAAACAGAACAACACGAAAGATGTTATGAAAAACACAACAAAAGGCGGATTTAGCAGTAATAAGATGAAAAAGAGTGCTCTAATGAAGACGGCTCTAAGACGCGTACACACCGCCCGTCACTCTCCTCTAAGCCAGGATAAAAGTAAATAAAAGTAAAAACAGCTAACAGAAGAGACAAGTCGTAACACGGTAAGCGTACCGGAAGGTGCGCTTGGAAAAATAGAATATAGCTTAACAGGAAAGCACCTCCCTTACACTGAGAAAATATTCGTGCAAATCGAATTATTCTAAGCCCAAAAGATAGCCCACCCACACAACTTAAATAACCAAACATAAATAATGAAAACCCACTAAGCTTAAACTAAAACATTCTCCAGCCCTAGTATAGGAGATAGAAAAGGAACCTTGGAGCTATAGAAAAAGTACCGCAAGGGAAAACTGAAAGAGAAATGAAATAAAACAGATGAAGCAACACAAAGCAGAGATTTAACCTCGTACCTTTTGCATCATGATTTAGCAAGTAAAAATTAAACAAGAGGAACCTTAGTTTAAATCCCCGAAACTAGACGAGCTACTCCAAGACAGCCTTTTATAAGGGCCAACCCGTCTCTGTGGCAAAAGAGTGGGAAGATCTTTGAGTAGAGGTGAAAGACCTATCGAGCCTAGTTATAGCTGGTTGCTTAAGAAATGGATGTTAGTTCAGCCCCATAATATTCTTAGGCCCAAGTACTCAATTTCAAAGTTGAGGAGCTAAGTAATGTATGAGAGTAATCCAAAGGAGGTACAGCTCCCCTGGAAAAGAAAACAGCCTTAATAAGAGGGCAAAGGATCATATTTAACCATAAGGGTAATTTCCCAGTGGGCCTAAGAGCAGCCACCTGTAAAGAAAGCGTTAAAGCTCAAGAAAAGTGTAACCAAAAATAATGATATAACCTCCCCACCCCCTACTATTATTAAGCCCCCCCATGTAAACATGGGACAGATAATGCTAAAATGAGTAATAAGAGAGTAAAAGACTCCCTCCAGGCGCAAGTGTAAGTCAGGCCGGACAAACCACTGACAAAAAACGGGCCCATGTAGCAAGAGGGAAAAGAAGGAAAGAAAGACTAACAAGAAAAACCTACTAAGAACAAGAACCCGTTATTCCAACACAGGAGCGCAAAGCAAGGAAAGACTAAAGGAAGAGGAAGGAACTCGGCAAACAAAAATCTCGCCTGTTTACCAAAAACATCGCCTCTAGCAAATGAACACGTATTAGAGGTCCCGCCTGCCCAGTGACTATAGGTTCAACGGCCGCGGTATTATGACTGCGCTAAGGTAGCGTAATCACTTGTCTTTTAAATAAAGACCAGTATGAATGGCACCACGAGGATTTAGCTGTCTCCCTATTCCAGTCAATGAAATTGATCTATCCGTGCAGAAGCGGATATAAAAACATAAGACGAGAAGACCCTATGGAGCTTTAGGATTTAGGCAAACATGTCAAGAAACTATAAACATGGTAAAACAGCTTTAAACTCAATGAAACATGACCCAATTCCTTAGGTTGGGGCGACCCTGAGGCAAAAAACAGCCCTCATATGGAAATAAAGGAATGTACTATTTAAGACCTTTACACCCACGAGTGACAACTCTAAGGAGCAGAATGTCTGACCAGAACTGACCCAGGATTAATTAACCTGATTATTGAACCAAGTTACCCTAGGGATAACAGCGCAATCTTCTCTTAGAGTTCATATCGACGAGGAGGCTTACGACCTCGATGTTGGATCAGGACATCCTAATGGTGCAACCGCTATTAAGGGTTCGTTTGTTCAACGATTAAAGTCCTACGTGATCTGAGTTCAGACCGGAGAAATCCAGGTCGGTTTCTATCTATGAAGCAACTTTTTCCCAGTACGAAAGGGCCGGAAAAAGTGGGCCAATACTACGAGCAAGCCCCACCCTAAATCTCTGAATAAATATAAAAAGAGCAATAGAGCGCATGAACCACGCCCAAGATAAAGGTACGCCAAGGTGGCAGAGGCAGGCAATTGCGAAAGGCCTAAGCCCTTTTAACTCAGGGGTTCAAATCCCCTCCTTGACCCATGGATTTTGTCCTAATCAACATTATAAACCCTCTAGCTTATCTTGTGCCGGTATTACTGGCAGTAGCCTTCCTAACCCTTTTAGAACGAAAGGTATTAGGTTATATACAGATACGAAAGGGCCCCAATGTAATCGGATATGGTCTATTACAACCCATCGCCGATGGGATCAAGCTTTTTATCAAGGAGCCTCTCAAACCATCCACCTCTCTAAAACCGCTATTCTTTGGATCCCCAACTCTAGCAATAGCACTAGCTCTAACTATATGAACACCAATCCCGATACCCACCCCACTACTTAATATAAACCTAGGGATTATTTTTATTCTAGCTGTATCAAGCCTATCGGTATATTCGGTTTTAGCCTCAGGATGATCTTCAAACTCAAAATATGCCCTATTCGGAGCATTACGATCAGTAGCACAAACAATTTCATATGAAGTAACCCTAGGGTTAATTATATTATCAACTGTAGTCTTTACAGGAGGGTATGACCTGAAAGCATTCACAGTAACCCAAGAGCCGGTCTGACTTATAGCCGCAATATGACCATTGGCGGCTATATGATATGCCTCTACCCTTGCGGAGACAAATCGAGCTCCTTTCGACCTGACAGAAGGGGAATCAGAGCTCGTGTCCGGGTTTAATGTAGAATATACAGGAGGTCCTTTCGCCCTATTTTTCCTGGCAGAATACTCCAACATTCTACTAATAAATGCTTTATCAATTGTACTATTCTTTGGATCAACAAACTTAATGATTCCCGACCTAGCCACAACCGGCCTGATGCTAAAAATCTCAATCATCTCGTTACTTTTTTTATGGGTTCGGGCCTCCTACCCCCGATTTCGATATGACCTGCTCATGTATCTCACATGAAAAAACTTCCTGCCCCTAACGTTAGCCATGCTAATTTGAAATATAGCTGTAGCTATTGCAACAGCGGGACTACCCCCACGATAGGAAATATGCCTGAATAAAGGGCCACTTTGATAGGGTGGATTATGAGAATTAAAAAGCTCTATTTCCTATTAGAAAGAAGGGATTCGAACCCATACCTAAGAGATCAAAACTCTTGACGCTTCCATTACATTACTTCCTAGTAAAGTCAGCTAAATAAGCTCTTGGGCCCATACCCCAAGCATGTTGGTTAAAATCCTTCCCTTGCTAATGAACCCCTATGCACTCTCAATAATGGTTATAAGCCTAGGACTAGGAACTACGATTACCTTTGCCAGCTCTCACTGACTCTATGCCTGGTTGGGCATAGAAATCAACATATTAGCTATCTTACCACTAATAATACAAGATCAACACCCACGAGCTGTAGAAGCAACAACCAAATATTTCCTTACACAAGCAACAGCGGCAACACTGCTACTATTTTCAACTATAATAAATGCATGGTTTACTGGATCATGAGACATTCAACATCACCCTAATCAACTAACGATGACCGCAATTTTCATAAGCTTAGGGTTTAAAGTAGGACTTGCCCCTATACACTTCTGAGTCCCTGAGGTGATACAAGGGTTAAACCCCTACACCGGATTAGTACTGGCCACTTGACAAAAACTCGCACCCATGGTACTGATTTTTCAAATTTCCCAGGGAATAAACTATTCACTAACAATTGCACTGGGGCTATTATCAGCACTAGTGGGAAGCTGAGGAGCATTAAACCAAACGCAAATGCGAAAAATTTTAGCATACTCATCAATCGCTCACATAGGGTGAATAATTATTGTATTAAAATATGCCCCGCACATTATGCTCCTGACCTTAATAATTTATATTACACTAACATCCGTGGTATTTTTAGCAATCAGTGTAATAGACACCATAAAATTAAATACCCTCGCCATAGCATGAGCAAAAAATCCCATGTTCCAAATCTCAATTTTTATTAGCGTACTATCACTAGGAGGACTCCCCCCTCTGACAGGATTCGTACCCAAATGGCTTATTTTACAAGAAATGGCCAACCAAGACCTTACAGTAGCGGCCACAATAATGTTAATAGCCTCGGTGTTAAGTTTATATTTTTATATCCGCATTTCCTACACCACCGCACTAACAATCCCCCCTAATACTGTAAACACCAAAACACCTTGACGAATAAAAACTATAAGCGTTGCGATACCCATCTCAGTGGCAGTGGTCTTAGCAGCAATAATAATACCAATAACCCCAGCACTCCTAGCAATAGTGAAATAGGAACTTAGGATTTAACAGAAGACCAATAGCCTTCAAAGCTTTAAGTAGGAGTGTAAATCTCCTAGTCCCTGATAAGACCTGCAGGGATTTAACCTACATTACCTGAATGCAACCCAGGTGGTTTAATTAAACTAAGGCCTTTATAGATGAGTGGGCCTCGATCCCACAAAATCTTAGTTAACAGCTAAGCGCCCAAACCAGAGAGCATTCATCTATATCCCCGCCTGCATAGCGGGGTAAAGGCGGGGAAGCCGGAGCAGGGGATTAGCCTGCATCTTCAAATTTGCAATTTGATGTGAATACACCATCAGGCTTGATAAAAAAAGGATTTTAACCTTTATAAATGGGGCTACAACCCACCGCCTGTACACTCGGCCATTTTACCTGTGATAATTACCCGATGATTTTTTTCTACTAATCATAAAGACATTGGCACTCTGTATTTAGTCTTTGGTGCCTGGGCTGGTATAGTAGGGACAGCCCTTAGCCTTTTAATCCGAGCTGAACTTAGTCAACCCGGAGCTCTTCTTGGGGACGACCAAATTTACAATGTTATTGTTACCGCACATGCATTCGTCATGATTTTCTTTATAGTAATACCCGTAATAATTGGAGGGTTTGGAAACTGACTAGTGCCAATGATGATTGGAGCGCCTGATATAGCATTTCCACGAATAAACAACATAAGCTTCTGGTTGCTCCCCCCCTCATTCCTGCTTCTATTAGCATCCTCCGGAGTTGAAGCTGGTGCAGGCACAGGGTGAACTGTCTACCCCCCTCTGGCCGGAAACCTAGCACATGCAGGCGCATCTGTAGATCTTACCATTTTCTCTTTACATTTGGCGGGCGTGTCATCAATTTTAGGAGCAATTAACTTTATTACTACTATTATTAATATAAAACCCCCAGCAGTCTCACAATACCAAACTAGCTTATTTGTTTGATCTGTACTAGTAACTGCTGTTCTACTACTCCTATCTTTACCTGTGCTGGCTGCAGGTATTACAATATTACTTACAGACCGGAACTTAAACACAACCTTTTTTGACCCAGCTGGGGGAGGGGACCCAATCCTCTATCAACATCTATTTTGATTCTTTGGACACCCGGAGGTTTACATTTTAATTTTACCAGGCTTTGGAATCATCTCCCATATTGTTGCCTATTACTCTGGTAAAAAAGAGTCATTTGGTCACATAGGAATAGTATGAGCAATAATAGCCATCGGGCTTCTGGGATTTATTGTCTGAGCCCACCATATATTTACAGTAGGAATAGACGTAGACACTCGAGCTTATTTTACTTCTGCCACAATAATTATTGCAATTCCAACAGGAGTTAAAGTATTCAGCTGGTTGGCCACACTACACGGAGGAACAATCAAATGAGATACACCAATACTATGGGCCTTGGGGTTTATTTTCTTATTTACAGTGGGGGGGTTAACCGGAATTGTACTAGCCAACTCATCTATCGATATTGTATTACACGACACATATTATGTTGTAGCACATTTCCACTATGTCTTATCTATAGGAGCTGTATTTGCCATTATAGGAGGCTTTGTTCACTGATTCCCGTTGTTTACAGGATACACAATACATAATACATGAACAAAAGTTCACTTCGCCGTAATATTTGCTGGGGTAAATCTAACATTTTTCCCACAACATTTCCTAGGACTAGCTGGAATACCACGACGTTACTCCGACTACCCAGATGCATATACACTCTGAAACACAGTGTCATCAGTTGGATCCTTAATGTCATTAACCGCAGTTATTTTGTTCCTATTTATTCTTTGAGAAGCCTTCGCATCCAAACGAGAAGTAAAATGAGTACCACTTATGATATCAAACGTTGAATGACTACACGGATCCCCACCCCCATATCATACATTTGAAGAACCTGCATTTGTTCGAGTACACCCAGCATGAAATTACAAGTTCTGGGACTCCAGTCTTTTGTATTATAAATATATTGACCACTCAAGGAAGGAAGGAATTGAACCTCCATCTACCGGTTTCAAGCCAGTCACATAACCACTCTGCCACTTTCTTTTAATAAGACACTAGTAATAATTAACATACGCTGCCTTGTCAAGACAGAGCTGTAGGTTAGAGTCCTGCGTGTCTTACCCAATGGCATATCCAACACAATTAGGGTTTCAAGACGCAGCTTCGCCTGTTATAGAAGAAATACTTCATTTTCATGATCATACACTAATAATTATTTTCCTAATTAGTGTCCTAGTGCTTTACATTATCGCAGCGATAGTAACAGCGACTCTTACAGACATTCATATCTTAGATTCACAAGGCATCGAAATTGTGTGAACAGTTCTACCAGCAATTATTCTTATTATAATTGCACTCCCCTCTCTACGCATTCTTTATTTAATAGATGAAATCAGTGACCCACACCTAACTATTAAAGCTATTGGACACCAATGATACTGAAGCTATGAATATACTGACTACGAAGACCTAGGATTCGACGCATACATGATCCCAACCCAAGACCTCACCCCCGGACAATTCCGACTCCTAGAAGCTGATCATCGAATAGTAATTCCAATGGAATCGCCAATTCGAATTTTAGTAACAGCAGAAGATGTGCTTCACTCCTGAGCAGTTCCAGCCCTGGGGGTAAAAATAGATGCGGTACCAGGACGACTAAACCAAACATCATTTATTACCTCTCGACCCGGCATTTACTTCGGACAGTGTTCTGAAATTTGCGGCGCAAATCACAGCTTTATGCCTATTGTAGTTGAAGCAGTCCCTCTAGAATATTTTGAGAGCTGATCGTCAATAATATTAGAAGACGCCTCACTAGATAGCTAAATCAGGGCACAGCGTTAGCCTTTTAAGCTAAAGACAGGTGGCTCCCAACCACCTCTAGTGACATGCCCCAACTAAACCCCGCTCCATGATTTGTAATTATAGTCTTTTCATGAATTGTATTTCTTACAATCCTACCCACTAAAGTTCTAGCCCACCATTTTATTAATAACCCAAACCCAAAAACAACCAAAAAACCTAAAAAAGAACCTTGAAACTGAACATGGCATTAAACTTATTTGACCAATTCATAAGCCCCGTGCTCTTAGGAATCCCTCTTATTGCTCTATCTCTCGCTTTACCATGATTTCTATACCCTACCCCTTCATCACGATGAATTGATAACCGTCTAGTAACCCTGCAAAACTGATTCATTCGTCGATTCGCCCATGACCTCCTACGACCAGTTAACACCCCGGGCCATAAATGAGCAATAATATTTATTTCCCTAATATTATTCCTAATCACCTTGAATATTCTAGGCCTACTGCCTTATACATTTACACCTACAAGCCAACTGTCACTTAATATATCCTTTGCAGTACCCATATGACTGGCCACAGTAATTTTAGGAATACGAAACCAGCCTACAAAATCACTAGCACATATACTACCAGAAGGAACACCCCTACTACTAATTCCAGTACTTATTATTATTGAAACTATTAGCTTACTTATCCGCCCCATTGCCTTAGGAGTGCGACTCACAGCAAACTTGACAGCCGGACACCTGCTAATTCAGCTCTTTTCTACTGCTGTACTAGCGTTATTAAAAATTATACCATCCGTTGCCATACTCACATGAGCAGTACTACTAATATTAACACTGCTAGAAGTAGCGGTGGCTATAATTCAAGCTTATGTATTTGTCCTACTCTTAAGCTTATATCTACAGGAAAACGTATAATGACACACCAAGCACATGCATTTCATATAGTCGACCCAAGCCCCTGACCCCTGACAGGTGCAATAGGCGCATTACTACTAACATCAGGAACCGCCATATGGTTCCATTTCCAAGATATTATTCTAATATCAGCCGGAACAGCAGTCCTACTTCTCACAATATACCAATGATGACGAGATATTGTACGAGAGAGCACATACCAAGGGCACCATACACCCCCAGTACAGAAAGGCCTGCGATATGGTATAATTTTATTCATTATATCAGAAGTTTTCTTCTTCCTAGGGTTTTTCTGAGCCTTCTATCACTCAAGTCTATCACCAACTCCAGAACTAGGTGGATGCTGACCACCAATAGGAGTAAACACACTGGACCCATTTGAAGTTCCACTGCTTAATACAGCAGTTCTACTCGCCTCAGGGGTGACAGTCACCTGAGCCCATCACAGTATTATAGAAGGAAAGCGATATCAGGCCACCCAAGCATTAGGATTAACAATTGCCCTAGGCTTTTACTTTACCATTTTACAAGCAATAGAATACTATGAAGCTCCATTCACAATTGCCGATGGGGTATATGGTTCAACTTTTTTCGTCGCTACTGGCTTCCATGGCCTGCATGTAATTATCGGCTCTAGTTTCCTGACCGTTTGCTTCCTACGACAAGTAATGTTTCACTTCACATCCAAACATCATTTCGGATTTGAGGCCGCCGCATGATATTGACACTTCGTAGATGTGGTTTGACTTTTCCTCTATGTATCAATTTATTGATGAGGCTCTTAATTCTCCTAGTATTAATATCAATACAAATGACTTCCAATTATTTAATCTTGGTTAAAACCCAGGGGAGAATAATGAACCCCATTATACCAACCCTCCTAATTACCATCGCATTAGCGTCCTTACTTGCAATTATCCCATTTCTATTAACAAAAGTTAAACCAAGCTACGACAAACTATCACCATTTGAATGCGGATTTGACCCTATGGGTTCAACCCGACTTCCTTTCTCTATGCGGTTCTTCCTGGTTGGGGTTTTATTTCTACTATTTGATCTAGAAATTGCACTCCTCCTACCAATGCCTTGAGGAAATCAACTTTTCAACGTCCTACAAACCTTCCTATGAGCAACGGTATTAATCCTTACCCTTACCCTGGGTTTAGTTTATGAATGAATTCAAGGAGGATTAGAATGAGCCGAATAGATAGTTAGTCTAATGAAAGACCACTGATTTCGGCTCAGTAAAACATGGTTCAACTCCATGACCATCTTATGGCTTTCTTACATTTTTCCTTCACCTTAGCATTTATCCTAAGTTTCTTTGGGTTGGCCTTCAATCGGAAATTTTTATTATCTGCATTGTTGTGTTTAGAAGTTATAATATTAGCACTATATACAGCTATTGCCCTATGAACCATTCAAACAGGAGCACTCACCCTAACACCAACACCTATAGTACTCTTAACACTCTCCGCCTGCGAAGCCAGCACAGGGTTATCACTGCTGGTTGCCACATCACGAACCCATGGCTCGGAACATTTAAACAACCTTAATCTCCTACAATGTTAAAAGTATTAACCCCAACAATTATGCTCATCCCTCTGGTATGAACCGTAAAGGAAAAATGACTATGAATTACAACCGCCTGTCAAAGCCTAGGAATCGCAGTAATTGCCCTATTATGGTTTAAATGAGATTCTGAGACAGGATGAACTACATCAAACCTATACCTAGCCACAGACCCTATCTCAACCCCACTAATAGTGCTAACTACCTGACTTCTACCACTGATAATTCTGGCAAGTCAAAACCATATGGCCACCCAGCCCATTAATCGCCAGCGACTATATATTACACTCCTGGTCTCACTACAAATTCTCCTTAACATAGCATTTGGTGCAACTGAGGTTATTTTATTTTACGTAATATTTGAAGCAACCCTTATTCCGACACTAATTATTATTACCCGATGGGGTAATCAAACGGAACGCCTAGATGCAGGCACATACTTCTTGTTTTATACTCTTGTAGGCTCCCTTCCCCTACTACTTGCCCTCCTTCTACTACAAAAAGATTTAGGAACACTATCAATATTAACCTTGCAATTTACAAACCCTATTAGTCTTCAATGCACTGGAGATAAAATCTGATGAGTAGCATGCCTAATAGCTTTTCTAGTTAAAATCCCACTGTACGGAGTGCATTTATGGCTCCCCAAAGCCCATGTAGAAGCACCCGTGGCGGGATCAATAGTCCTAGCCGCTGTCCTACTAAAACTTGGGGGTTACGGCATCATCCGAGTAATTTCTATTCTTAGCCCCCTGACCAAAGAGATGGCCTACCCATTTATTGTGCTAGCCCTCTGGGGTATAATTATAACCAGCTCTACTTGCATACGACAAACAGACCTTAAAGCCATCATTGCCTACTCCTCCGTCAGCCACATAGGAATCGTTGTTGCAGGAATCATAATTCAAACCTCCTGAGGACTTACCGGGGCAATAATTCTAATGATTGCCCACGGACTAGTATCCTCCTCACTATTCTGCTTAGCTAATTTTAATTATGAACGAACACAAAGCCGCACCTTACTATTAGTTCGAGGCCTACAAGCAATCATACCCCTAATAGCATCTTGATGATTTATTGCCAGCCTGGCTAACATGGCATTCCCACCCCTCCCTACTTTGATAGCAGAAATTACCCTTATTTCTACACTACTTGAATGATCGTTTTGGTCAATTATCCTTACGGGCTTAGGGACACTAATCACCGCCATGTACTCTTTGTATATATTCCTCGTAGTTAAACGCGGTATTACCCCAAAACACATGAACACTATAGACCCACCCCAAACCCGAGAAAATCTTTTATTTCTATTACACTTGTCTCCAATTCTCCTTTTAATATTTAAACCCGAGATAATTTCCGGATGATGTTAATGTAGGCATAGTTTAATAAAAACATTAGATTGTGATTCTAAAAATAAAGGATAAAAACCTTTTACCTGCCGAGGGGGTCATGTACTGAGCCTCTAGATTGCTAATCCCGCGGCCCCGCAGTTAGAATCTGCGGCCCACTCAGCCCCTAGAGGATAACAGTTCCATCCGTTGGTCTTAGGAACCAAAAACTCTTGGTGCAAATCCAAGTAGAGGCTATGAAACCAGCAACAATTTTCACCTCAAGCTTCTTTATTATTTTTATATTACTCCTATACCCCCTGATTACAACCATTAACCCCAACCCCCTAAAAAAAGAATGAGCCACCACTCATGTAAAAAACGCCATTCAGATATCCTTCTTTATAAGCCTCATTCCGCTGTTTATATTTTTCGACCAAGGTTTAGACACAATTTCTACAAACTGACAATGAATGAACACAACAACATTTGACATCAATATAAGCTTCAAATTTGATCAATATTCAATTGTGTTTGTTCCTGTAGCCCTATATGTAACATGGTCAATTCTAGAATTTGCCACATGATATATACATAGCGATCCAAACATAAACCAATTTTTTAAATACTTATTAATATTCCTAATTGCTATAATTATACTAGTTACTGCTAACAATATGTTCCAACTCTTCATTGGTTGAGAGGGGGTTGGGATCATGTCCTTCCTACTAATTGGCTGGTGATACGGCCGAGCAGATGCTAATACTGCCGCCCTCCAAGCCGTGTTATATAACCGAGTAGGGGATATTGGATTAATTTTGACTATGGCCTGAATGGCAATAAAACTGAACAGCTGAGAAATCCAACAAATATTTGTATTATCAAAAAACATAGACCTAACCCTCCCCCTCATAGGCCTTATCTTAGCCGCAACTGGAAAATCAGCCCAATTTGGATTACATCCATGACTACCCTCCGCAATAGAAGGCCCTACCCCAGTCTCAGCCCTACTCCACTCAAGCACTATGGTTGTTGCAGGTATCTTCCTATTAATCCGACTCCACCCATTAATAGAAAACAACCAAACTGCTTTAACAGTTTGTTTATGTTTGGGGGCTCTCACCACGCTATTTACAGCGACATGTGCATTAACGCAAAACGACCTCAAGAAAATTGTAGCATTTTCTACCTCTAGCCAACTAGGTTTAATAATAGTTACCATCGGACTAAACCAACCACAACTAGCCTTTCTACATATCTGCACTCACGCGTTTTTTAAGGCTATACTGTTCTTGTGCTCGGGATCTATTATCCACAGTCTCAACGACGAACAAGATATTCGAAAAATGGGGGGGCTTTATAATATAATACCCTTCACCTCATCATGTATAACTATCGGGAGCTTGGCCTTAACTGGTACCCCCTTCCTAGCCGGGTTTTTTTCCAAAGATGCCATCATTGAAGCAATGAATACATCATATTTAAATGCTTGAGCCCTTGCTTTAACACTCGTTGCTACCTCTTTCACAGCTATTTATAGCTTCCGAGTAATTTCATTTACCTCTATACGACAACCACGATTTTCTGCACTATCCCCACTAAACGAAAACAACCCAGAAGTGATCAACCCTATTAAACGACTAGCCTGAGGGAGCATCATCGCAGGTTTTATTATTATTAACAACTTTTCACCAACAAAAACCCCTATTATAACCATGCCGTTCTCATTAAAAGCTAGCGCCCTAATAGTAACTATTATAGGGCTAGCCGCTGCTATAGGACTAGCTAACCTTACAACAGAACAAGTGAATGAAACCCCAAACAAAGCAGCCCACAACTTCTCTAATATATTGGGCTATTTCCCAATAATTATTCACCGAACAATCCCCACACTAGCTCTCACCGCAGCCCAAAGCCTATCAACACAAATAGTAGACCAAACACTATTAGAGAAATCTGGACCTAAAGGATTAGCGCAAGCCCAACTACCTATGATCAAGCTAGTTAACGACCCGCAGCGAGGAATAATCAAAGCCTATTTAACAACATTTTGTCTAACAGTAATAGGACTAGTAATAGCAACCTTCCTATTTACCACAACCAAATAACAAAAACCCTTAAACCACCGCACCAAAACAGACTACACCTAATGACAAGTATTCGTAAAACCCATGTCCTAATTAAAATCGCCAACGACGCCCTTGTAGACCTACCAGCCCCCTCAAATATTTCAGTATGGTGAAATTTTGGATCACTATTAGCGCTATGCTTAGTCACACAAATCATTACAGGACTATTCTTAGCAATACATTATACTTCAGACATCACCACTGCATTCTCATCAGTCGCCCACATCTGCCGGGACGTAAATTATGGTTGACTAATCCGAAACATGCACGCCAACGGAGCTTCATTCTTCTTTATTTGTCTATATATACATATCGCCCGAGGGCTTTACTACGGCTCATATATATATAAAGAAACATGAAATATTGGAGTAATTTTATTTCTCTTAGTAATAATAACTGCTTTTGTAGGATATGTATTACCATGAGGACAGATATCATTCTGAGGAGCTACAGTAATTACTAACCTATTATCAGCCGTCCCATATATCGGAGACAACCTAGTACAATGAATCTGAGGTGGTTTTTCGGTAGACAATGCTACTCTGACACGATTCTTTGCCTTCCATTTTCTATTCCCATTCGTAGTCGCAGGGGCTAGTCTTCTCCACATCTTATTTTTACATGAAACAGGCTCTAACAACCCAATAGGCTTAAATTCAGACGCAGATAAGATTCCGTTCCACCCATACTTCACCTACAAAGATCTCCTAGGGTTCATTATCCTAGTGACATTACTCACTATACTAGCATTATTTCAACCCAACCTACTAGGGGACCCGGACAACTTCACCCCAGCAAATCCAATAGTCACCCCACCGCATATTAAACCAGAATGATACTTCCTGTTCGCATACGCTATTCTACGATCAATTCCCAATAAACTAGGAGGAGTATTGGCCCTACTAGCCTCAGTCCTAGTATTATTACTAGTCCCAATCTTACACACCTCTAAACACCGAGGCATTACGTTCCGACCCCTATCACAAATATTGTTCTGACTACTAGTAGCAGACATGTTCGTATTAACCTGAATTGGAGGTATACCTGTTGAATCTCCCTTCGTTATTATTGGCCAAGTAGCCTCTGTCTTGTATTTCTCTCTATTTCTAATCCTTTGTCCACTCACAAGCTGACTAGAGAATAAAGTAATGAAATTATAAGGGCTCTAGTAGCTTAACGAAAAAGCACCGGTTTTGTAACCCGGAGATCGAAGATTAAAATTCTTCCTAGCGCCAAAATTAAACATGAACATAAAAACCAAACACCTAGATGACAAGCAATATAAAATACCAGGATCTGCCCCAAAAATAAATTAAGAAAACATAAAAGCTCAACAAATTATTAAGCTATAAATAGCCAACGCCTAAGCCACAACAAAAACTAAATATCTAAATGCTACGCAAAGTGCCTCAACCCCCGCCACGAGTTAATTCAAGGATAACAAGAAGGGTCAAAAGCAAGACCCACCCACAAATGATTAGCAATAACCCCCCATCACCATATAAACAAGACATCCCTCCAAGCTCGCTTGATACTGCGGAGTGACGAGAATGTTCACCAACTTGGACACAAACATAAACTGACCGGCCCCCCAAAGAATCTAAAAGAACAGTAATTAACAAGCAGCCCACTAAACGGTAAGCAACAGACCACTCCATAAACTCTTCAGGATAATCATCTGAGACTAAAGCCGCAGTATAGCCAAAAACCACCAGTATTCCCCCCAAATAGACCAAGAAGAGAACCAAAGAAATAAAAAAACCCCCACAACCAATTAAAATACCACACCCACCCGCGGCCGCCATAACCAAACCTAAAGCAGCATAATAAGGTGAGGGGTTAGAAGCCACACCAACAGCCCCTAAAACTAAAATAACTATAGAAGGAAAAATTAAATAACTCATGGTTCTTACCTGGACTCTAACCAAGACCAATGGCATGAAAAGCCACCGCTGTATTTCAACTATAAGAACTACAACGAACCCCCTCAGAGGAGGAAGACTTTAACTTCCATCCTTAACTCCCAAAGCTAAGATCATAAATTGAACTATCCTCTGAAGCAGTTATATTATGTACACCAAGCAATCACCTATGTAAGATAATACATAATATGTATTAAACCACATACATACTAATTAAACCATTAATCCTGCAAAAATACATAAAACTAATGTAGCAGGGATATAGACTTAGTTATCAATTAAAAAGTTAGAGAACAGCTAATATCAAGAAAAATCATAAAACTTAAAATAGAAGAAGATAAAAATGACCACGCACATTAATGTTTAGTAAATAAAACCAAGGATTACTAAAAGCATGGAAAAGATAAAACAACAGGAAATGTTAACGACCTGAGAAATAGAAAAATCCACATAAACATGGCACCCACAAGTTTCCATGAAAACACAACATGAATAGTAAAAAAACATTAATGAGCAGTAAGAAACCACCAACAAGCACAATTCATGAACATAAAGTTAATGAAAGTTCAGGGACAGAAAATGTGGGGGTCGCACACGGTGAACTATTACTGGCATCTGGTTCCTACCTCAGGGCCATACATCAAATGACTCCACTAAACTTGGGCCATAAATGGCATCTGATTAATGGTGTAGTACATTTGACTCGTTACCCCCCAAGCCGAGCATTATTTTAAATGCATTTGGCTCTTTTTTTTGGTTTTCCTTTCATATTGCATGTGGGACTCCATATAAATATGGCAATAAAGGTGGTACACATATTGAGATTTGGTGGCGGATAAAGTTGGTGAATTGATATAAAGACATAGATATAAGAATTACATTAATCTCTTTCAAGTGCATAACAGGATAATACCTGTATCACTCAGATATGAGATTACCCCCCTGCAAGAAATTTTACGTTAAACCCCCCAACCCCCCTAAATACCGACTATCGCATAATTTTAACAAAATATTGAGAGGAAAAAAAGAATGCTAGCGGCCCTACACTAAAATTGTTCTTGACTACATTTATATTATTATAAAACTAATAAACAATTTAACT